ATCCGAGTGAATGGAAAGGAAAAAACAAAGGATGAATTCCACTTTACAGAGACACGCTATAACAATAGCCCAGTTTATAAAGGCCTCTTCTGGTTTGAAAAACCTCTTCTGACCTTTCTTTTCGATTATAAACGATGGAATCGCCCATTACGATACATAAAAAATAATAGATTTGAAAGGACTGCAAGAAAAGAAATGTCACAATATTTTTTTTATACATGCCGAAGTGATGGAAAAGAAAGAATCTCTTTTACGTATCCGCCTAGCTTGTCAACTTTTGGAGAAATGATACAAAGAAGGATGTCCCTGCCCACACTAGAAAAACTCTCTTCGGATGAACTGTACAATCATTGGGTTTATACTAACCAACACAAAAATAACAACTTAAACAACGAGTTTTTAAATAGAATTGAGGCTCTAGATACGGGATTTTTTTCTCTAGATATACTCGAAAAAAGTACTAGATTGTGTAATGATAAGACTAGAAAATATTACTTGCCTAAAATGTATGATCCCATTTTGAATGGGTTATATCGGGGAACAATCAAAAAAAAAATTTCACCTTCAATCATAAATAAAATTTCGTTAGAAAATTTCATAGAGACAATGGAAATTAATAAGATTCATAGTCTCCTTCTTCCTGATACTGATTACCAAGAGGTTGAACAGAAAATAGACCGATTTGATAAAAAAACTTTTTCAACGGAAAATCGTCATTTATTTACTTTAATCAGTAAATTTGATAGAGAATCGGGATCGAGTTTAAATTGGAAGGGCCTCTCTTTATTTTCAGAAAAAGAACAAGGAAGGATTGGTTCAGAAAAAAGAGCCAAATTTTACAAATTTTTATTGAATACAATTCTAACTAGCCCTAATGGTCAAAAAACAAAACAAAAATTTGTAATAAAAGAAATCAGTAAAAAAGTCCCTAGATGGTCATACAAACTTATTACCGAATTGGAATTCCTGTCGGGCGCAGCTCATGAAGGCCTACCGTTGGATTATCATATACGTTCAAGAAAAAGGGATCGTGTAATAATTTATAGGCCTACTAAACGTAGTCGCAAAGCAAATGTCAAAAACTGGGTGTCTATTAGAGACTATTCGGAAGAATCAGATTTTCGTCGAGAATTCATCAAAGGTTCTATGCGTGTTCAAAGGCGTAAAACTTTTATTTCGAAATTGTTTCAAGCAAATGCGCATTCCCCCCTTTTTTTGGACAGAATAAAAAAATTTCCCCTTTTTTCTTTTAATATCCCTGAACAGATGAAATTTTTTTTTAGAAATTGGATGGGTAAAGGATCAGAATTTAAAGATTATACAGAGGAACAAAAAAAAAGACAAAAGGAAGAAGAAGAGAACAAAATAAAGGAAAAAACGTGGATAAAAATCGCGGAAGCCTGGGATTTTGTTCCATATCCACAAGCAACAAGAAGTTTAATTTTAATAATTCAATCTATTTTTAGAAAATATATTTTATTACCTTCATTGATAATAGTTAAAAATATTGGGCGTATTTTATTATCTCAACCCCCTGAGTGGGCTGAGGACTTCGATGAGTGGAATAGAGAAAAGCATATTATATGTACCTATAATGGTGTTCAAGTATCAGAACTCGAACTTCCCAGAAATTGGTTTAAAGATGGTATTCAGATAAAAATAGTATTTCCTTTTTATTTGAAACCTTGGCACAGATCCAAATTGAGGCCCTATTTTTCTTCTTATAAAGATCTAAAGAAAGAACAACAAAAGTTTTCTTTTTTAACGGCTTGGGGAACGCAAACTACCCTTCCCTTTGGTTCTGTCCCCCCCAAAACTTCCTTTTTTAAACCTATTTTTAAAGAACTTAAAAAAAAAATTCGAAAAACGAAAAATAATCATTTTCGGGTTCTAAGCGTTTTAAAAGAAAGAACAAAAAATTTTCTACAAGATTCAAAAGAACCAAAAAGGGTGGTTATCAAAAACGTTTTATTTCTGTTTATAAAAAAAATAAAAAAAGAACTCTTAAAAGTACATCCAACTCGATTATTTATATTGAGAAAGGTGTATGAATCCGGCGAAACTAACCAAAAAAAATATTCTATAATTAGGAATCAGATAATTCACGACTCGTTTATAAAAATTAAATCTACAGATAATACAAATTATTCACTGAGAGAAAAAAAAATTAAAAATCTGGCTGATAGAACAAGCACAATCAGAAAGAAAACAAAGAGTCTTACAAAAGAAAAAAACAGCAACACCAAGAAAAGAAGTAGTCCTAACAAAACAAGTTATAGTTATAATGGAAAAGAAAAATCACCAAAAATTTTTTGGAAAATATTAAAAATAAAAAAAAGAAGAAATCGATTAATCTATAAATTAGATTTGTTTATAAAAATTTTCATTAAAAGAATATACATCGATATCTTTCTATGTATCATTCATATTGCTAGAATTCCTACACAACTAGTTCTTGAATCAAGAAATTTTTGTTTTGATAAATACATTTACAATAATAAAACAAACCAAGAAATAAAAAACAAAAAAGAAATTAACTTTATTTCGACTCTAAAAAGTGAACTTTACAATATTAAGAATAGTAAGAGGAATTCACATCTTTTTTTTGACTTATCCTCTTTATCACAAGCATATGTATTTTACAAATTATCACAAACCCACGTTATTAATTTGTATAAGTTAAGATCTATTTTTGAGTATCATGGAACTCCCGTTTTTCTTAAGACTGCAATAAAAAATTATTTTGTAACACAAGGAATATTTCATTCCGAATTAAGACATACAAAACTTTCAAGTTCTGAAACGAATCAATGGAAAAACTGGTTAAGAGGTCATTATCAATACAATTTATCTCAGATTAGATGGTTTGAATTAATACCACAAAAATGGCGAACTACAATAAATGAAGGTGGTATTACCCAAAATAAAGATTTAACAAAATGGAATTCGTATGAAAAAGATCGATTACTTTATCACAAAAAACAAAAGGATTTTAAAGTATATCCATTACCAAACCAAAAAGATAATTTTCCAAAATACTATATATATAATCTTTTATCATATAAATCTATTAATTATGAAATTAAGAAGTCCTCATATATTATTTATGGATCACCATCAGAATTAAATAACAACCAAAAAATTACTTTTAATTACAACAATTATAAACAAAATTTATTTGAAAGCCTGGAGGAAATTCCTATCAATCATTATCCAGAAAAGGGCGATATTTTGTATATGCAAAAAAATCCAGATAGAAAATATTTTGATTGGACAATTCTCAATTTTTTTCTAAGACAAAAAATAGATATTGAGGCCTGGACCAAAATGGATTGTAGCAGTAATATAAATACTAAGCTTGGAAGTAAGAATTACAAAAAAATTGAGAAAATGGATAAAAACGATATTTTTTATCTGATGATTCATCAAGATTTAGAAATAAATCCAATCAATGACAAGAAACTCTTTTTTGATTGGATGGAACTAAATGAAGAAATCCTAAACCCAATATCGACAAATCTGAAACTTCCGTTCTTCCCAGAATTTGTGCCACTTTATAATGTATACAAAAAAAAACCATGGATTATACCAAGCAAATTACTTCTTTTAAATTTAAATAAAAAGAAAAACATCAATGAAAAGAAAAAATTCCATTTTTTTAGACCATCAAATGAAAAAAGAAATTCTGAATTAATGAATCGAAATCAAGAAGAAAAAGAACCCGCGGGCCGAAGAGGCCTTGGATCATATTCACAAAACCAAGATAAAATGAAAAAACAATATAAGATCCGAAATAAGATGAGACCAGAAATAATTTTCTTACGGAAACACTATTTGCTTTTTCAATGGATAATAGACGATGGTTTAATTCCGAATTTAACTGAAAGAATGATCAATAATATCAAGATATATTGTTACTTGCTTGGACTGATAAATCCAAGAGATACTACTATATCGTCTATTCAAAGGAAAGAAATAAATCTGGATATAATGGTGATTCGAAAAAAATTGACTCCTATAGAATTGAATAAAAAGGGGATATTTTTTATCGATCCCATTCGTTTGTCTGTAAAAAACGACGGATACTTTATTATATATCAAACCGTAGGTATATCGTTGGTTCATAAAAGTAAGTACCAAACTCCTCAAAGATATCGAGAACAAAGATATATCAATAAAAATAAATTGGATGAATCTATCCCAAGATATCAAATAATAATTCGAAAGAGAGACAAAAAACATTATGATTTTATCGTTCCTGAAAAGATTTTATCATCTAGACGTCGTAGAGAATTGAGAATTCTAATTTCTTTCAACTCAAAGAATATAAATAGTGTGGATAAAAATCGAGTATTTTGTAACAAAAAGAACATAAAAAACAGGAATCCTTTTTTGGATCAAAAAAAGCATCTTGATAGAGATAAAAATGACTTAATTAAATTAAAGTTATTTCTTTGGCCTAATTATCGATTAGAAGACTTAGCTTGTATGAATAGATATTGGTTTAATACCAATAATGGAAGCCGTTTTAGTTTGTTAAGAATATATCCACAATTAAAAATTGGTTGATGGTACATTTTTCCTATATATTCTGTACCATATAGAAAAGCAAACAGATGCACATATGCCCTGTCTTACGTCCTAGTCTAATATTAGATATTTTTTATTTAATACTAAGTCAATGACGTATCAATTTGTTTGGATAAAATCTATAAAATAAACGAATATATGGAATATTCCGAATTTTCGGTCTAAATTATTTGACGTTGTAAGTGTAAAAACGTACCATCTACTTTTTTATCCCTGTCCAACTAAAATTAAAATTCTTGTGTATACTAATTACTACATTAAAATGACTAATATTATTATTACTGATCAAATAAAATATTTTATATGTAAATTAAAGAGTAGAAGGAGCTTTTTTTATGATAAAAAATCCATTCAGTGCAATTATTTTGAAAGAGGAAAACGAAGACAACAAGGGGTCTGTTGAATTTCAAGTAGTGAGTTTCACCAATAGGATACGGAGACTTACTTCACATTTGGAATTGCACAAAAAAGACTATTTATCTCAGAGAGGTCTGCGTAAAATTCTAGGAAAACGTCAACGGCTGCTCGCCTATTTGTCAAATAAAAATAGAGTACGTTATAAAGAATTAATCGGACAGTTGGAGATTCGAGAAACAAAAAATCATTAATTTTAAGAGTCGTTTTGAATTTTCGCTTAAATTTTGATGAACCTCTTTTCACTTTCAGCAATTCATGGAAGAATGAATCGGGAAAAAACCTATGACTGCACCAGCTACACGAAATGACCTTATGATAGTCAATATGGGCCCTCAGCACCCATCAATGCACGGTGTTCTTCGACTCATTGTTACTCTAGATGGTGAAGATGTTATTGACTGTGAACCGATATTGGGTTATTTACATAGAGGAATGGAAAAAATTGCGGAAAACCGAACAATTATACAATATTTACCTTATGTAACACGTTGGGATTATTTAGCTACTATGTTCACTGAAGCAATAACTGTAAATGCACCAGAGCAGTTAGGCAATATTCAAGTGCCTAAAAGGGCCAGCTATATCAGAGTCATTATGTTAGAGTTAAGTCGTATAGCTTCGCATTTGTTATGGCTTGGCCCTTTTATGGCAGATATTGGCGCACAGACCCCTTTCTTCTATATTTTTCGAGAAAGAGAATTGATATATGACCTATTCGAAGCTGCTACCGGTATGCGAATGATGCATAATTATTTTCGTATTGGAGGAGTCGCTGCTGATTTACCTTATGGCTGGGTAGATAAATGTTTGGATTTTTGTGATTATTTTTTAACAAGAGTTACTGAATATCAAAGGCTTATTACACGGAATCCTATTTTTTTAGAGCGAGTTGAGGGAGTAGGCATTATTGGCGGAGAGGAGGCAATTAATTGGGGTTTATCGGGACCAATGCTACGAGCTTCCGGAATACAATGGGATCTTCGAAAGGTTGATCATTATGAGTCTTACGATGAATTTGATTGGGGAGTTCAATGGCAAAAGGAAGGGGATTCATTAGCTCGTTATTTAGTACGAATCGGTGAAATGACAGAATCAATAAAAATTATTCAACAGGCTTTAGAAGGAATTCCGGGGGGGCCCTATGAGAATTTAGAAATCCGGCGCTTTGATAAAGTATGGGATCCCGAATGGAATGATTTTGACTATCGATTTATCAGTAAAAAACCTTCTCCTACTTTTGAATTGTCAAAACAAGAACTTTATGTGAGAGTCGAAGCCCCAAAAGGAGAATTAGGAATTTTTCTGATAGGAGATAAGGGTGTTTTTCCTTGGAGATGGAAAATCCGACCACCGGGTTTTATCAATTTGCAAATCCTTCCTCAATTAGTTAAAAGAATGAAATTGGCTGATATTATGACAATACTAGGTAGCATAGATATCATTATGGGAGAAGTTGATCGTTAAAATGATAATAGATACAACAGAAGTACAAGCTATCAATTCTTTTTTTAGATTGGAATCCTTAAAAGAGGTATATGAGATCATATGGATGCTTGTCCCTATTTTTACTCCTGTATTAGGAATCACAATAGGTGTACTAGTAATTGTTTGGTTAGAAAGAGAAATATCTGCGGGGATACAACAACGTATTGGCCCTGAATACGCCGGGCCTTTGGGAATTCTTCAAGCTTTAGCAGATGGTACAAAATTACTTTTCAAAGAGAATCTTCTTCCATCAAGAGGAGATACTCGTTTATTCAGTATCGGACCATCCATAGCAGTCACATCAATTCTACTAAGTTCTTTAGTAATTCCTTTTGGATATCGCCTTGTTCTAGCCGATTTAAGTATTGGTGTTTTTTTATGGATTGCCATTTCAAGTATTGCTCCCATGGGCCTTCTTATGTCAGGTTATGGATCAAATAATAAATATTCCTTTTTAGGTGGTTTACGGGCTGCTGCTCAATCAATTAGTTATGAAATACCATTAACTCTATGTGTGTTATCAATATCTCTACGTGTGATTCGTTAAGACATAAAATTTCCTCTATGTCTTTTCTTTCTAGGAAGGAAATTTCATGAGTTGAATATAACTTTTTATTTTTTATTCATCATTCGGGTTGATGAACTAAACCAGATAGTTATATGAGTGAAAAAAACAGTTTCTTACTTTGCAGTAAAAAGATTCAGTCTCATTTCCTATGTACAAGTGTTAAGTGAAAGTAAACACAAGCATTATATACTATTTACCCCAAGATTGAGTGATTAGTCATCATGACTTGAAGCGGGTTCAAAAGGAGCAACTATCTAGGGATTTTACTAGCTATTAACAGACATGTATTACCCTAATGAGCGGGGGGGTCCTTTTGACCACAAAAAGGGTGGATAGTTAGGAACACCAAGGTACACAAAGGATTCGTAATAGAGATTATGTAAGTTATTCAACAGGATTTTTCTGTTCATACTGCATAGCATAAAAGGGATTCTAATTGG